AATCACTTCCCGAAAGGATCTTATACTTTGTATTATTAATATAATCTAGTTTCTTTATATATATATAATAGATTGAATTTATCTAATTCATTTCTATATAGAATAGAGTGGCGATTAAAATGAATGATTTACTGAGTATAAATCATGAATCAAAAATGGAAAATCATAAAAGATGGAAAAAGCTTTGGTTTGGCATCTAGTCATATCATTCCATTATATTGACAATTTCAAAAAACTGTTCATACTATGATCATAGTATGATCGCGGTCAGGCAAATATGCCCCCATCGTCTAGCGGTTCAGGACATCTCTCTTTCAAGGAGGCAGCGGGGATTCGACTTCCCCTGGGGGTAGGGTACTACGAAAGGAAGTTGATCATGGATTATCAATAAACCTAGAATTGATTCTTCCTGGGTCGATGCCCGAGCGGTTAATGGGGACGGACTGTAAATTCGTTGGCAATATGTCTACGCTGGTTCAAATCCAGCTCGGCCCAATAATTCGCTGATCCGCCATAACAAAAAATGCCCATTTTTTTTTTTATTTTGTTTTCCAGAAAAGCCAAACAAAAAAAGTAGGGAAGAATAAGAATAAAAAAAGTCCAATTTTCTGATATATCCATCCCTACCGCTATTTGTTTTTTATTTGTTCTATTTATTTGTTCCCATAAATTCTGAACTTGATAACGATGTAGATTCATATCAGGATCATTAAGTATAAAGTTTAATGAAAAGAAAGAGTAAAGTAAACAAAAAGGACTCTTTTTTCATTTTAAAATTGATTATCGATCGATTTATTTGGCAATAACCAAAGGATTCCTAGTAACTAGGAATCCGCGCCGCTCTCACCTCTCACTAAAGTGCATACCCGTATGGATATCAATATATCACTCGCGCCTTTGTTTGTTACAACACGGCGATTCGAATCTAAAATCTAAATAGAAAATGGCTTGAATGAAATCATAAGAATATCTATGCTGTACACTTTTCTTTATTTCCCTGGGATTGTAGTTCAATTGGTCAGAGCACCGCCCTGTCAAGGCGGAAGCTGCGGGTTCGAGCCCCGTCAGTCCCGACGGATGCAATAAAAAAATACATCAATTGATCCCTCCATTTTCTGTGAAAGGGGATACAAATGACAGAATTTCATTCCCAACGATATCCTTTTTTTTTTTATTTATTTTTTCCTTTCTATTTTTTGTTGGGGTTTACTTGTAAACTATTTGTAAACGGTGAAAGTGGAAAAGCAGTCAGATGATACATCATCAGATGATTGTACAAGGAAGCTGGTAGATTATCGAAAAGAAAGAGTGGAAAAGAATATATAAATAAAGGAAAGGAATTCTTTTGATTGGACCAGGAATCACATTTTGTATTCGGTGTGGATAAAAGATCTTCCTATGTTATACTATTCAATTCTCGACGGTGAATCGATTTGATAGCTTAGATATTGTTATTCATGATATTGATCCGATTCGATGTCATTGAAATGTAAGTCATCGCATTGAATTTACAAGCGACAAATTTATCATCTCTATGGGATTAAATCCCGAGTTATTGCGAAGTAAAAAAAAAACAATGAAATTATGGAAGTAAATATTCTCGCATTTATTGCTACAGCGCTGTTCATTCTAGTTCCTACCGCTTTTTTACTTATAATATACGTAAAAACTGTCAGTCAAAGTGATTAATTTGAATGAAACTTGACTCAAGGATTTAAGAAAAAAAGGATTCCAATTTCACGTCTTAAATAAAATGAATGGACTAGACTCGGCAGTATCCTATAAAACTCGATAGTATGGTAGAAAAATATATATATGAATCTTTCTACCATACTATCTATATCTATTATTGTAATGTATAAAGATACAAGCTTAATATAGATGAATCTACAATATGTATCTTCATCCATGTCGATATCAATTAAATATATGTAATGTACATAGTATCTCAATTTTATTTCTTCGCTTGATCTATTTTATTTGTGTTGATTTCAATCAATCTGAAATAATTGAAAGGCAAGTCTTACGATTTTCTAATTCTTTCATTTCATGGATTTGATTCTTTTGATGGATACCGAGATTCATATTGAAAATAATCAGAAATGAAGGAAAAATGTAATGGAATAGGCATATATTAATTTAATAAAAAAAAAACGAAAACCAAGTAATCTTTTTTTTTAACATTTCAAAGAAGTAATTCATTGAGCAGTTGACAGATGATCCAAAGAGTTCAGTTCTATGGTAACTTTTCTTTGTATTTCGTTTCGAAAAAGGGGTATACCCTACCGATTTAAAATTGAACTTCTTTTCTTTTGATCCATGATATGAAATGAGTCAATAAAGCATGGCATAAATGAAATTCCTAAAATAATAAATAAAACAGGGGGTAAGTGTGCAATATGTGACTCCACTGAGGCAAGATCTTATTAAATAAAAAAACTACTTTTTTTCTCTTTGAACAGTAAAGAGGGAAGGAAATAAAAACAAGTTTACTTTCGAAATACGAACATGGGAATTATTGAAATGTTTGTTTGATTTTGATTGAAAGGGTATTATTCATCTATATTATTCATAGAATACATTACTTCACTAGAATCCAAGAATTTCGAAATGAAGACTAATAAAATAGTTAAAAAAAAAGGCTTTGCAAAACGATCTTGAAAACAATTGATACGGTTTGATTCCTCAACCCAATTAGGAGTACCCCTAGAGTCCACTTCTTCCCCATACTACGAGTGAAAGGGAAAATGTAAAGACTACCATTAAAGCAGCCCAAGCAAGACTTACTATATCCATGTGTATTATGTCCCCTATCTCTATGAATCTGAATATGAAACAAATATGAAGGAATTTTTCCATTATTGTTCACTAATAATAGTGGAATTACCGGCGCATCGTCAAAAAGAAAAGGGAATTCTGACACACCACCGTTGATGAAACACTTCAATAAATCCGCTTATAACTTATAACAAGTTATTATATGATTTCTAGTAAAATCGAGAACCATTAAGCACAAGCAAAATACGCAGTAACACTTTTGGAAGTATCAAAAGAATGTTACTCACATGTAGCAATAATAAGACTTATTCTTTCTTTTGGTGTCCCGCAAAAAGTAAAAGCCAATTATCCATCCAATCTAATATTAATTGGATGCCTGAACACTCAGAGACTTTCATCAGTCTGTATCCAAATTCCAACCCTTCTACAACCATTCATTAGTTAATTAGACACTCCCATTATGCAATCTAATTCAAGACTCCGCTAGTAGCCCCTCCATTAGTAGGGGAGGGGCTACCATATCAAGATTTACTGATTCCCTTCCACTACTCTAGTTTTTCCTTGAATCCTAGACTACAACACTTTAGAAAACAAAACCTCCGGAAGTTTATAATCAAGAAAGTCTCAAGAGTCCTTTTCTTACACTTGTTTTTGCTGGCGAAAATTTGTCGAGTTATATCAGCAAAAGCAAAACAGAATATAGGATTTCGAGTTTTTTGTTGATCAGGCGACACCCGGATTTGAACTGGGGAATAAGGGATTTGCAGTCCCCCGCCTTACCGCTCGGCCATGTCGCCAAAAGGCTACAAACAAAAAAATGAGAGTATGCCCTTTTTATTTTTAGATTGGATCCATACCTTCAATTGGTTATAGTATCTCAAGACACACAATATCTAAAAACTTTCCTTTTCTTTTTTCTTTTCTATTGAAAAAGAAAATGTGGATTCTCAGTTACAAAAGTCAAAATTCAGAACAAATAAATTGGAACCATTAACTATTAACTATTGGCTGCAAATTTATGGACGATTCTTCTTCACTTGTCTTTTTATAATGGTATAATAAAATCAAAATGGATACATAACTAATCAGTATTGATTTTTTTTTTCAATATCAATAAAAAAAACTTTCTTAATTTCAATTATATTATAATATAATCTTAATTTCAATTATATTATAATATAATAATATAACAGCAATTCTATGTAAACCCCAGAACCTAAGTTGTTACACAGCTATAGTTATCTAATGAGGTATTTTATCTATCTAGATATGATGTCCATAGGGAATCAGCAAGAAATTATCGTGTTTCAATTTTTCATTGAATAGATTCAAATTTAAGAAAAAATAGAATTTTTGATAGAGCACGCCATGTGTTGTCTCCACTAGAGCGCTATAATGGAATAAAAAGAAAAGAGGAAAGACATAGATAAATAGAAATGCTATATCTGCACATGTTTAATAAATACAAGCCCTCTTTTCGTACGCACTTCAATCATATTTTAAATATTCTACTAAAAAACTAAAAAGTGGGTAAAAACATCTCTCTTCTATGCGAATCATTTTTTGAACAATGGAATCCATGAAAAAATTAAGTGCTAGAAAAATCAACTCTCTCCCTATATATGTTTTATGATTATTTTGTCTTTATCTCAACGAACGGATCAAATCAGGAATTCATTTCATTTTTCTGGTATTCAATCGGATTGGAATATGTAATATCATAATAATGGTAGAAATTGAATTATTATTTTTTTTTATATTCTATACAAAACCCCATAAGGCTAAATGGCATTTATCAATCATTTTCTGTATCTGTTTGTTATAAATATAAATTCAAATTTGAGTATAATTTTTCTTCTTCCGTTCATACGCATTTCAGATTTCATACATTCCATATATATTATATGGTATATGGAGTTAGATAAAATTTCATGTGATTCAGTAAACAGAATAGAAATTCAATTCCATCATTATTAGATCGATTCATATGATTCGATGAAGAATGAGAAAAGAATGGGATTTTTTTGATAAATGGGAAATTCAAAATGCTCGGGGATGAAAATGGGGAAATGTCTACAATACCTGGGTTGAATCAGATACAATTTGAAGGATTTTGTGGGTTCATGGATCGGGGTTTAACAGAAGAACTTTATAAGTTTCCAAAAATTGAAGATACAGATCAAGAAATTGAATTTCAATTATTTGTGGAAACATATCAATTG